CCCAATAAATTATTGGGTGTTCTTTTAATGGTTTCAGTACCTGCGGGATTATTAACAGTACCCTTTTTAGAGAATGTTAATAAATTCCAAAATCCATTTCGCCGTCCAGTAGCGACAACTGTCTTTTTGATTGGTACTGCAGTCGCCCTTTGGTTGGGTATTGGTGCAACATTACCTATTGATAAATCCCTAACTTTAGGTCTTTTTTAATTTGATTCAATTGTGAAATAACACGATGTGTGTATCTAGGGAATAGTCGCTTCAAGGCGAATTCGCCCTAGATACATCTATTCAATAAAATTCTCAATTTCTTTCGAATATCTGAATTGTGCTACAGATTCAAATCTTATATCTTAATTAAATACAATAGATTTAAAACTTCTTTTTTGGTAACTCAATTGCGAAATTTTTTTCTAGAATGCCCAATATCTCTTTTACATCTTCTAGGCAAAAATGTTCAATTTTCATAAGATCTTCTTGACTGTTATTCAAAAGGTCCGATAATGTATCTATATTGGACCTTTTGAGGCAATTATAAACTCTGGGAGACAATTCGGATTGATCAATAAAAATCGACTTCAACGCTATTTTTTTTTTTTTTTTTCTGACTTTATCCAATTTCTCGTGCAAAGTAAAAGGGGATAAAGGACCCCCGTGTTGATTGTCCTCTAGAGGTAAGTTTTCTTCTTCCTTATATAAAAAGGGAATAAATAAATCAATCAAATTACGGGAGGCTTCATGAAGTGCTTCTTTCGGAGTTAAACTCCCATTTGTCCATATTTCGAGAAATAGTATCTCTTGTTTTTCATTCCCGTTTTCATAGGAATGAATACTATGATTTACGTTTCGAACAGGCATGAATACAGCATCTATAGGATAACTTCCATCTTGAAAGTTATGTGGCATTTTTATAAGATATCCGCGATTTCTCTCGATTTCTAATCCAATACACAAATTAATTGGTTCTGCCAAGCTAGCTATATGTTGTGTATTGTCGACGATTTCTACATAAGGCGGTAAGATGATATCTTGAGCAGTTACATATCCAGGACCCCTGACACAAATAGACGCGTCACAAGTCCCATATAGATTACTTCTCAATACAATTTCTTTCAAATTCATTATAATTTCGTGGACCGATTCTTGAATACCCGTTATAGTAGAATATTCGTGGGGGACATTCTCAGATTTTACACGTGTGATACATGTTCCTTCTATTTCTCCAAGCAAAGATCTTCGCATCGCAATGCCTATTGTGTCGGCTTGTCCCTTCATAAGTGGAGACAGAATAAAGCGCCCATAATAAAGACGTTTACTGTCTGTTCTTGATTCAACACACTTCCACTGTAGTGTCCGAGTAGATACTGTTACTTTCTCTCGAACCATAGTAATAATATTTTATTTGACTGAATTATTTATTTCTCTTGTTTCTCTTGAAATTTCGTAACTCTTCATTTCTACACACGTCTTTTTTTTGGAGGTCTACAGCCATTATGTGGCATGGGGGTGACATCCCGTACAAAAGTTAATAGTATGCCACTTCTACGAATAGCTCGTAATGCGGCGTCTCTTCCGAGACCGGGACCCTTTATCATGACTTCTGCTCTTTGCATACCTTGATCTACTACTGTACGAATAGCATTTGCTGCTGCAGTTTGGGCGGCAAAGGGTGTCCCTCTTCTCGTACCCTTGAATCCACAAGTACCGGCCGAGGACCAGGAAACCACTCGACCTCGTACATCTGTAACCGTGACAATAGTATTATTGAAACTTGCTTGAACATGAATAACTCCCTTTGGTATTCTACGTGCACTTTTACGTGAACCAATACGTACATTTCTACGTGAACCAGCTCTCGGTATAGCTTTTGCCATATTGTATCATCTCATAAATATGAGTCAGAAATGTATGGATATATCCATTTCAGGTCAAAACAGATTCTTTATTTGTACGTTGAGACCTTTAGTGAGTCTGATTATCCTTGTCTTTGTTTATGTCTCGGGTTGGAACAAATTACTCTAATGCGCCCTCGTCTACGGATTAGTCGACATTTTTCACAAATTTTACGAACGGAAGCTCTTATTTTCATATTTGTCATTCCTTATCTTTTTTCTGAATCTATTTCTTGGTAGAAAATAAGTTTCTTGAAATTTTTCATCTCGAATCATATTGAATAAAAACCACCTAATCTTTCGAATCCTTGTTTCGGAGTCGATAGATTATACGCCCTCTGGTTGAATCATAACGACTTACTTCAATTTTGACTTTATCTCCCGGCAGTATCCGTATAAAACTACGTCGGATCTTTCCTGAAACATAACCTATAATCAGATCTCCATTATCTAAGCGAACCCGGAACATGCCGTTGGGAAGCGATTCAGTAATTAAACCCTCATGAATCCATTTTTGTTCTTTCATTCCAGGTAAAGCCCCCTTGAAGTATCAACTAATGTAGGAGAAACAATATTAGACAACTCGCCCCCTTTTTTTTTTACAAATAGAAAGAGTTTTTGGATTCCATTTGGATATTAAAAGGATTACCATATATAACACAAAATTTCTCCGCCGATTCCTTCTAGTCGAGCCTCCCGGTCTGTCATTATACCTCGAGAAGTAGAAAGAATTACAATCCCCATCCCGCCTAAAATTCTAGGAATTCGTTGAGAGTTAGAATAGATTCGTAGACCGGGTCGACTGATCCGTTTTAAATTTAGAAAATTTCTATAGGGATGGGGTCTTTTCCTATTCCTTCTATGTCGCAGGGTTAAAACCAAAAAATTTTTGTTTTTTTCTCGATGTTTTCTGACGTTTTCGATAAAACCTTCTCGGAAAAGTATTTTAACAAGATTTTCGGTAATATTAGTAGATGCTATGCGAACAACTCTTTTTCTATCCATATCAGCATTTCGTATGGAGGTTATTATCTCAGCAATAGTGTCTCTACCCATGATGAACTAAAATTTTTGGTGCCTCAAAATTGGATATAATTAACATGTTTTTCTTTTTTTTTTTTTTTTATGAATATGAATTTTTCAAGGTATATGCGTGAGACACAATCTATGAATTAATCTATTTCTTTCAAATAAAATACCCCAAAGATATCAGAATCTGATTTTATTTTATAATACCTCGGGAGCTAATGAAACTATTTTAGTAAAATTAAATTGTCTCAATTCGCGGGGGATTGCACCAAAAATTCGAGTTCCTTTTGGATTTCCTTCTGGATCAATTACAACTGCAGCATTGTCATCATATCGTATTATCATACCGCTGTCACGTTTAAGTTCTTTACAGGTACGAACAATTACAGCTCTGACTACTTCTGATTTTTCTAGGGGCATGTTTGGTACTGCTTCTTTGATCACAGCAACAATAACGTCACCAATATGAGCATATCGACGATTACTAGCTCCTATGATTCGAATACACATCAATTTTCGAGCCCCGCTGTTATCCGCTACATTTAAATGGGTCTGAGGTTGAATCATATGAATTTTTGAGTCTATTCTTCCAATGCAAAAGATGAATAAAATAAAAGAAATATTTTTTGTCCAAAAAAAGAAACCCGCGGTTTTCTGTTATCCCCAAGACTCATTTCTATCGGTTTTACATTTTTATCCCGAAATAATAAATTGAGTTCGTATAGGCATTTTGGATGCTGCTATTAAAATAGCCCTTTTAGCTATATTTTCAGTTACTCCACCCATTTCGTATAGTATTCTCCCCGGTTTAACAACAGCTACCCAATATTCAGGGGATCCTTTCCCCGAACCCATACGTGTTTCCGCAGGTCTTACTGTAACTGGTTTGTCTGGAAATATACGGACCCATATTTTTCCACCACGGCGTGCATTTCGTGTCATTGCCCGTCGACCCGCTTCGATTTGTCTAGATGTGATCCACGCGGGTTCAAGTGCCTGAAGAGCATATTTACCGAAACAAATATGATTACCTCGATAAGATATTCCCTTCATTCGTCCTCTATGTTGTTTACGGAATCTAGTTCTTTTGGGGTTATAGTTGATGGTTGTTTCGGAATTCCATCTCTACTACAGAACTGGACGTGAGAGTTTCGTCTCATCCAGCTCCTCGCAAATAAAAGGATTCAAAATTGAATTTCAATTAATTTGAATAGATATTTTTATAAAAATTTTTGTAGCGTCCTAAATAAATCTTTATTTTCTGCGGGCGAATGTTTACTCTTGCAACTTCTATTTCAGTCCTAGCACTTGTTCATCATTTCTCCGAATAGATGAATTGATTTCTGGTTCATTTCGCCATCCCAACTAGTGAATCATTAAGATTCATTTGTTGAATCAAATCTTTTGCATTCACAGGTTCCTTCGTCCCCACCACTTCGTACTAAATGGTTAGGTCAGAATTTTACAATGAAGCTCATAATCCAATTTATTTTTGAGTCAACCTTCTTAGTCTTTATTGGCCCGAAGCTCTTGAGTTTTTTCTTCTATAATCTATAAGAAGGATTCATTTCATATTTCATTATGTATGAATCAATTAGTATTGATGCTTTATTACACTGTCTTTTATGAGATGACCCATAGACCTTACATATTGGAATTCTATATCATTGATATTCTTTTTCTTTCTTTCTTTCACCCTTCCATTTATCCACACCCTTGTTCTGTATTTTGCTTTAAACTTAAAATGAAAGTTTCATTCTAAAAAAATTTAAGTTGCTATAAAGATATGACTGATTTAGCATATCTTGACAGGTTCTTTAGATCCAGATAATATGAAGTAATGAGTTGGTTTCTATACTACCGGGCCGGTGTTTTTTTAATCCTAACCCTAAAAAAACCAACGAGTCACACACTAAGCATAGCAATTATATCAAAACAAAAGGTCAATCGAATTTTTATTTAACCCTAGAGAATTAAAGAATTCAGAATTCGTTTGATTGGCGAGAAAAAGAATGAACGAGTTTTCCTTTTTTGTTCTATGAATGGATAGAAGGAAAAAACAATGAACGTTTTCTTATT